TATACTAGTTTAGTGTGGAGTGAATGCCTTGGAAAAAAAATATAGGCGCGGACAATCGCGAAAGTGTTGACACGAGGAAAGCCTGTGACGTTAACCAACCTAAAATGGGAAACCGGGGCTAAAAAGCCTGCTGCTTAGGCAGCATCAAGGGGAAGTGAAACATCTCAGTACCCTGCAGATCAAATCAACCGAGATATCGTTAGTAGTGGTGAGCGAAAGCGATAAAAAGGCAAAACGATATTATTATAAAGAATGAAAAGAAATTATATTTTTTAATATGATTTCTACCTTAGAAGGTGTTAGTCCTGTAATTTTTTTATATTCGTGAAAGTAAGACGAGGCAAGTTTACCTTGTCTGAGTATTGGGGGACCACCCTCAAAGCCTATAGTTATTTTTTTTACCGATAGTGAACAAGTACCGTGAGGGAAAGGTGAAAAAGAAGTTGCGACAGTGCAAAGATCCTGAAACTCCATATTTTAGTCGAAGCTGTAAAAAGCAACGGCATACCTTTTGTATAATGGGCAAGTGAATCTTAATAAGGGGCAAGCTTAAGCTAATAAAAAGTGCAGGCGAAGAGAAATCGAGTCCTATGTGGCGCCTTAAAGTCCTTTGTTAAGTACCCGAAACCGGCTGATCTAAACTTGAGCAGGCTGATATTGTAGTGGCAACATTCTTTGGAGGGCCGAACCCGTGTATGTGGCAAAATACTGGGATGACTTGAGTTTAGGGGTGAAAGGCCAATCAAAGTCGGTGATAGCTGGATTTCTGCGAAATCTATTGAAGTAGAGCGTCCTAAATAGTAAATTTGGGGTAGAGCACTGTGTAAGCAAGGGGGAGATCTTCTCTTACTAAACTTTAGCAAACTCCGAATACAAATTTTTCATTTAGGGCAGACAGAGTATGTATGCTAAGATTCATACTCAAGAGGGAAACAGCCCAGACTGTAGGCTAAGGTCCATAAAATAGTTTCAGTGGTAAAGGTGATTTTCGCTCTGAGACCGTCAGGAGGTAGGCTTGGAAGCAGCCATCCTTTTAAGATAGCGTAACAGCTCACTGACCTAGAGTAGAAGTCCCGCCAATTTTGAGGGCTTAAAACTATTACCGAAGCCTCAGACAAAGAATGTAAAAATTTAATCATTTTTACATTCTTTGTGGTAGCAGAACATTCCGTAGGTCGTAGAAGTTTTGACGTAAGTTAAGATTAAGATATCGGAAGTGAGAATACTTGCATGAGTAGCATAAAACAATGAAATTAAAGCATTGTGGCCGTAAGTCCAAGGTTTACGATCTTAAGTAAAACTGGGTCGTGAGAGGGTAATACCTCGATTTAAAACGGTCCCTAAGCTGTTAAGCTAAGGCTTACAGTAATGGGTAAGATTAAACTGTTAAAAGTTGCTGACGAAAACTTCACCTTATTCTTGAATTTGTCAAGGGTGAGTTATTTTTTCCAAGAAAAAGGCACTTTATTTATACCGTACCTTAAACCGCCTCAGGTGGACGGGTGGAGAACACTAAGGCCTTGAGATAACCCTGTTGAAGGAACTCGGCAAAATGACTCTGTAACTTCGGAATAAGGAGTAAAGATATGTAGCGCAAGCTTTTGTCTTTGTCACAAAATCGGGGGTGGCGACTGTTTATTAAAAACACAGGTCTCTGCTAACTCGTAAGAGGATGTATAGGGACTGACACCTGCCCGGTGCCGGTAGGTGAAGCTTTGATGTTTACGCATTGAGGTCAAACCCCGGTAAACGGCGGCTGTAACTATGACGGTCCTAAGGTAGCGAAATTCCTTGTCGGGTAAGTTCCGACCCGCATGAATGGTGTAACGACTTCCCCGCTGTCTCCAACAGGGACTCAGTGAAATTACATAGGTCGTGAAGATGCGGCCATCCCACAGCTGGACGGAAAGACCCCGTGCACCTTTACTATAAGCAAATATTGTAGGTCAAAGACTCTAGTGTAGAATAGGTGGGAGCTTATGATTCTTTCTCGTTAGGGATTGATGAAGCGATAGTGAAATACCACCCAGAGATCTGTTGTCTTACTAACTAAGGGACAGTGTTTGCTGGGTAGTTTGACTGGGGCGGTCGCCTCCTAAAGAGTAACGGAGGCATACAAAGGTAGGTTCATCTCCTTTTAAGGGGAATCGAGTATAATGGTATAAGCCTGCTTGACTGAAAGAAAGACATTTCGATCAGAGACGTAAGTCGGTCATAGTGATCCGGTGGTTCTTCGTGGAAAGGCCATCGCGCAATGGATAAAAGGTACGCCGGGGATAACAGGCTAATGATCCTCTAGAGCCCCTATCGACGGGTTCGTTTGGCACCTCGATGTCGACTCATCACATCCTGGAGCTGGAAAAGGTTCCAAGGGTTCGGCTGTTCGCCGACGAAAGTGGTACGTGAGTTGGGTTTAGAACGTCGTGAGACAGTTTGGTCCCTATCTTCTGTGGGTGTTTGAAAATTCCGAGGACTAGACCTTAGTACGAGAGGACCGGGAAAACTCGATCCCTTGTGTTCCGGTTGTTCCCTAAGGGGCATCGCCGGGTAGCTACATCGAGAAGAGATAATCGACCATTAGGCGAGAAACTCGCCTCTAGTAAAGTTTTCGCAAGGGGGTGGAAGACTACCACTTAGATAGGCGGGAGGTGTAAGAGCCGTGAGGTTTTCAGCTGACCCGTACTAATCCCTAAAGATTAATTATAGTGATTTTGTTTTCAGACTAAAGTTTAACAACTTTTCGGGCGTATAGCTCAGTTGGTTAGAGTGGTGGACTTTTAATCCGAGGGTCTTGGGTTCAACTCCCAATACGCCCAAATATGTTTGGATTAAATTTGCTCGAAGGGGTACGTGTTTTATCAATTATTTTTATAATTAAAGTTGAACACGTACCCCTTCGAGCAACCTAACAATATGCCCTTAATAGGTTAGTGGGGATATAACTCAGTTGGTAGAGTGTGTGCTTTGCAAGCATGAGGTCAAGAGTTCGAGTCTCTTTATCTCCTTAAAATTTTAAGGGAGCATAACTCAGTGGTAGAGTGTGTGCCTTACAAGCACGAAGTCGGGAGTTCGATCCTCTCTGCTCCCATTCTACGGTAATATTTATAAAAATTTTTTTATCGTTAAAGTGTCTCGTTATTTGATTTTTTACCCTTTTAAAAATGTTAGTTCAAGCTGCTAAACTTTTGGGTGCTGGTTTAGCTACTATTGGTTTAGCTGGAGCAGGTGTGGGTATTGGAACCGTATTCGGTGCTCTTGTTTTGGGTACCGCGCGTAATCCTTCTCTGAAAGATGAGTTATTTAGAATTGCTATTTTAGGTTTCGCTTTAACTGAAGCGATTGCCTTATTTGCTTTGATGATGGCTTTCTTGATTCTATTTGCTCTGTAAGAAAATTCTCCAGTTGCAATTATAAAAATATTATTCTAGAGAGATATTGTAGGTTATTTTTTTTTATTAAGGCGGTGTAGTTCAGTGGTTAGAATGTTGGAATCATATCCCAAATGTCAAGGGTTCGAATCCCTTTCCCGTTAAATAAATTTAGTCTGTCAAGAAAAGTTAAATTTTTTATTGCGATTTTGGTGAAATTGGTAGACACGTCAGACTTAAAATCTGTTTCTATTTAAAGAGTATCGGTTCAAATCCGATAAGTCGCAAAATGGCGAGCGTAACTCAGTTGGTTAGAGTGTCAGGTTGTGGCTCTGAAAGACGGGGGTTCAAATCCCCTCGCCCGCCTTGGCTAGATAGTATAAAGGTCTAATGCGGTGGGTTGCAAACCCATAAATGAGGGTTCAAGTCCCTCTCCGGCCTTCTTCAATAGCTCAGTTGGTAGAGCATGTGGCTGTTAACCATAAAGTCGTTGGTTCAAGTCCGACTTGGGGAGATAAAAGATTCCGAATAAAAGCAAATTTGAATTTATATAGTTTGGATAGCTCAGTTGGTAGAGTGAAGGACTGAAAATCCTTAGGTCGTCGGTTCAAGCCCGATTCCAAACAAAAGCAATGCTTGCAAAGATAATCAATAAATTACGTAATGGGTATATGGTGTACCATTTTGGAGTATCTTTTAAGGAAGTACGCTTTTGTACTAAAGTCCTAGATATTTTATGGAAAGAAAACTTAATTAAGGGGTATACAAAAACAAATGAAGGTGTCATTACAGTCCTTCTTAGGTATCATGATGGGTCTCCCATTTGTACTCGGCTTGTTATTATTTCTCGCCCACGTGATCGTATTTATCTTTCTTTATTAGATGTCGCTCGTTTATCAAATGATTTCGGTGTGTTGGTTTTATCAACAACAAAAGGTATTATGACTCATGAACAATGTATACGTAAAGGGGAGGGTGGAGAAATTTTAGCATATGCGTCATGACAATTCCAGTATTTAGATTACCTATAGGTGTTAGGTGTTCAAGTATTAATGGTAAAGTGAGTGTATCAGGGGCTAAAGGAGTTGTAATTTTTGATTCCGTTAGTAACCTTCACAGAAAAGGTAACATGGTTCTTTTTTTACCCTATTTAACACCTTATGAAAGTTCTCTTTTTACTCAAGCTATTTTTGGGGTTGTTTTAGGGTATACTATAGAATTAAAGCTTAAAGGGATTGGCTACAGAGTACGCAAAGAAAAAGAAAAACTTATATTTTCTCTAGGTTACAGTAAGTCTGTTATAATTGATATCCCTGTAGATGTTTCAGTAAATTTAGGTAAAAAAACATTTTTATTAATTTCTGCAAATTTAGGGGTTTTACAAAATTTTGCAAGTAGTATAAGAAGGTATCGTTACCCGGACTCATACAAAGGGGCTGGGGTTTTATATGAAAATGAAATAATAGTGTGTAAGGAAGGTAAAAAAACATAATGGTTAGAACAGAGCATTCTCGTCTTCTTTCTTTTTTAATTGGATCTTCTGGATATTTAGTTCCTCGTCCCTTTAATGAGGATGTTCGAATTTCAAAGACAATGCACCCCTATCTTTTAGGGAAACGTAATATTTATTATTTTTATAATCTTGAAAAAAGTTTATACGGTATACGTGCAACTTTAGAAGTTTTAAAAAAAATAATATTGTCGGAGGGGAAAATTCTTTTTGTTAGTGATTATCCGCTTTTAAAAATTTGTCTTTCTCATCAGCCTGATATAAGTTATATAAAATGGAAACGTAGTTATTTAGTTAAATCAAAAGATGTTGATTTGGTGTTTTTAAGTGATATAGAAAAAGAAAATTTAGTGGAGGCTCATAGAAAATGTCTGTTATTGGTTGGTGTTGGAAGTCCTACTATGAGCAAAGTAACTTATCCTTTTAATTTAAATATTGAGTCACCTTTGTTATCTTCTTGGTTTTTTAGCTTAATTTATATGACTTGTGTTAAAGGTAGTCGTATGAAATCAACAAAAAAAAAACGTGTGTTTTCTAGTCTTTTAGGAAAGGCTCAGTTAAAAGGAGTTAAAAAAGAATCACGAAATGCTCTTAAATTTAAGGGAGAAAGTAATAATAAATAATGCGGTTTAAACACAGATATAAATCTTGTTTATGGTCTAGAACTGATATTTGGGGGGATTTGTTATCTAAAGAGAAAACGTTTCTTCGTCCTAAGTGGGATAGTATTATAGGGGTGTTGGGAAGCCAAAAGCGTCGTCATCGTCCTCTTGCCAATATAAATAGGTACCGTCATCCTTTATGTCATGATTATAATTTTCTTAAACCTCGGGTTCGACCAAATCAAACTTTTAAATACAACCGTATTAGTTTTCGGAATACTTTGTCTATTTTATTATGTATAAGACGTTTTTATGGGGATTTAAGTCACAAAGCGTTTAAAAATTTGTGTAAACCGTTAGTTGCCTTAAAAAATCCATCTCAAAAATTAATTGGGTCTTTAGAAGGACGCCTGGATATTAGTTTATATCGTTTAGGTTTTTTTCATTCAATTTATTACAGTCGACAGGCTATTCTGCACAGTAAGGTGTTAGTAAATGGTAAAAAAATAGGGCATGGTGGGTTTACTCTTCAAAAAGGGGATTTTGTTGAATTTTGTCCGTCACACCGTCAAGCTATTCGAGCTAGATTAGTAGCACGTTATAAACGTTTCCGCTCTTTTCATGTAAAATTGGAGCGTTGGCGATTATCTAATAGGTTTAAGTTTGAACTTCATCTTCAGCCAACACCAAAATGGATACAGACAGATTACTCAAATTTAAGTTTTATTCTTTCAGCAGATGTCTGTGCTCCTGTTATGTACCCTTTTAGAGTAGACGTAGATGAAGCGCTTTGGTCTTCTAAGTATGGTTTTTTATAGTTTTATATTAGTGGGTTATTTTATTAATCCTAGGTATTCTTTACAATTATATTATTGTATTATTTAATTTATTATGTGGCTAACTTTCCTAACTATTTTTTTAAATATTCTTGATCTTGTTATTCCTTTATTAATTTCTGTAGCCTATTTTACCTTAGCGGAGCGTAAAATTATGGCGGGAATTCAAAGAAGACGTGGTCCAAACGTTATTGGTTATATGGGATTACTTCAGCCCCTAGCTGACGGACTTAAACTTTTTGTTAAAGAAACTGTTTTACCCACGAATGCAAATATTGTGCTTTTTGTATTAGCTCCTCTTTGTACTTTTATTTTAAGTTTGATTAGTTGGGCTGTTATACCGTTCAGTTATGGTAATGTTATTGCAGATTCTCAGTTGGGGGGTCTTTATTTTTTAGCTGTTTCTTCTCTTGGTGTTTACGGGGTATTGATCTCAGGTTGGTCAAGTAATTCAAAGTATGCTTTTTTAGGGGCTTTACGTTCCGCGGCGCAGATGGTTTCGTATGAAATTTCAATGGGTATTAGTCTTATTAATGTTTGTTTATGTGTAGGTACCTTAAATTTAACGGAAATAGTAATTTCTCAATTAGATATCTGGCTTGTTTTTCCTTTATTACCAGTTAGTATAATGTTTTTTATAGGGTGTTTGGCTGAAACTAATCGTCATCCTTTTGATTTACCAGAAGCAGAAGCAGAGTTAGTTTCGGGTTATAATGTAGAATATTCAGCTATGGGATTTGCTTTATTTTTTTTAGGTGAATATGCTAATATGTTAGTTATGGGGGGGTTAACTTCTATTTGTTTTTTTGGTGGGTGGTTATCTCCCTTTAATATAGGCATTTTACCTGATGGTATTTGGTTTGGTTTAAAAATATGTTTTTTTGTTATTTTATTTATTGTTATGCGTGCTATTTTGCCCCGTTATCGATATGATCAACTGATGAAGCTTGGTTGGAAATGTTTCTTACCCCTCGCATTAGCGTTATTTTTTGTCTCCGTAGGAATTCTTATGGGATTTGATTGGTTACCCAACTAGCAATTGTTTTTTATACTCTTCATGCAAAGACCAAACTTTTAATTGTATCTCATAAAAAACAATAAAAGGCAACCCTATTAAAGTTTGGCTTAAAACGTCTGGGGGGGTTATAAAAGCTGCGATAGAAAAAGCGGTTATATAAGCTATTCCGCGATATTTAACCCACGTTTGTCTATTAGTATAAATTTGTATAATATTCAGAGTAATTAGGCAAGGAAAGCTAAGAGTTAGCGCTTTGTTTAATTGTTGTAAATGATTTAAATAATCTTGCAGTCTTGGTTCAAAAGTTAAATCTATTGCCGTAAAGTTTTGGGAATAGGTTGAAAAAAGTTCCCAGAATACTTTAACAATTATGGGAAATACAAATATATATAAGCAAGTATAAAATAAAAATGCTGTAATTAAAAGATTAAAAATTGTATTAGCTTCGAAAGCGTATAACCCTGGACGTAAAAAAAGGTACAATTGTGTTAGTGTTATACCGAGACCAAAACTAAAGCTAAAAATAGTACAAATCTGTAGGTAGGTAAAAAAAATTTCAGTTAATCCTGTACTAACAAAGTGTGATAATCCTTTAGGCAAAAAAATAAAAATTAATCCTTGTTTATAGGTATACGCTGTACTAAAGAGAAAAATTGTTCCGAAAATAGCGTAAGCTAGGCGGTATTTAAGTTCTTGTAAATAATATATTGAGGTTTGAAGTCTGTTCATAAAAAAAGAAGAGTCAAGGGAAGATAGTTCAATTGGTAGAACTTTGGTCTCCAAAGCCAAGGGTTGGGGGTTCAAGTCCCTCTCTTTCTGTTTATCTGTCTAAGTCTTAAATAATATGAGAATAAGTTTTTTGCAATTTTTATTTTTATTTTTTCTCGGTCTTCTTTTTTTTGCTGATTTACCACAACTCATTAAGGGGGTGAAGCAAAAAATTAAAGCTTATATAAAAAAGCCTCAGTAAAAAATTTTACTGAGGCTTTTTTAGAAGACGTAGTTAAAAACACTTTGTAGTACGGCGGTTTGTAGTTTAATTGGCAAAACATAGTTCTCATGAAGCTACCAATGTAGGTTCAACCCCTGCCAAACCGAGTTTTGGTGTTTGAGAAATGGAGTCTAGCCAAGCTGGTAAGGCGCCCGTTTTTGGTACGGGGATCGGAGGTTCGAGTCCTTCGACTCCAAAAGCTGAGGTGGTGGAATTGGTATACACGCTGGGTTTAGGTTCCAGTCCTTAACGGGATAGGGGTTCAACTCCCCTCCTTAGTAATGTCAAGGCCAAACATCAATCAATGGTTTAACAAAAGTCAAGGGAAAAAGCAAACAAGAGTGAAGAGTGTAGGTCTTCGCGGATGCCCCCAAAAAAGAGGTGTTTGTTTAAAAGTATTTGTTTGTTCCCCTAAAAAGCCCAATTCTGCCCGACGTAAGGTTGTTAAAGTTCGTTTATCTAATAAAGTCAAATTAACAGCTTATATTCCTGGTCAGGTTCACAGGTTGCAAGAGCACTCACAGGTTTTAGTGCGAGGCGGTAGAATTCCGGACCTTCCTGGGGTTAAATACCGTCTAATTCGAAATAAATTAGATTTAGAGGGATTACCTGGCCGTAAAACCTCCCGTTCGAAATATGGTACAAAAAAAATAGATAAAGGATGCTAGTTACTGATCAGGATTTATTACAACAGCAACAAATGAATGCTTCTGTTAAACATATTAAGGCTAGTTCACACGAACATACACAATCTAGTAAATTTTTAGGTATTAAAAGTGACCCTTTAGTAAAAAAAATGATTAATCTTTTAATGCGCGACGGTAAGCGTTCAAAAGCGGAAAATGTTTTAAATAAAGCTCTTCAATCTCTTGATCGTGATTATCCTGGGCGGGCTATACATATTTTTTATTTAGGTATTCTTGCGGTTAGGCAAGATATAGGTGTTCGTCTTAAACCAAAACCCAAGACACGTCGGAACAAGCAGTCTTTTAATGTCTATTTGCCACGCGTAATATCTCCTATTTGTGGTATTAATCTTGGCATGAGGTCATTGTTAAAAGTAAGTAGAGACCAGTCTATAACCTCTCCTTTATGGGAAAATTTAAGTAAAGAATTACTTAAAGCATCACAAAGTAAAGGGGAGGTTGTTAATAAAAGGTATAGTTTAAATAAGTTGGCTGTTTCTAATAAACGTAGAATTCATTTTGGTGTTCGTTATTGATATTTTAATTTTTAAAAATAAATTATGGATTTTATTCATTTTTTCTTCGTCTCTGCTTTATTGTTTGTTATAGGTGTTGGGGGTGTTATTTTAAACAGAACAAATATTGTTGTTGTTCTTATGTCTTTAGAGCTTGCTCTTCTTTCAGTAAGCTTAAATTTTATTGTTTTTTCTGTATGCTTAGGTGATTTAATGGGTCAAATATTCGCTATTTTTATTCTTATAATCGCAGCTTGTGAATCATCAATAGGGTTAGCTATTATTTTAGTTTATTTTCGAGTTAGGGGTAGTATACGTATTGATCAAGCTTCATTATTGAAGTCTTAATGGGCAGGCTTCCATGGTGAAACTGGTAGACACGGCAGATTCAAAATCTTTTGTCTTTTGACGTGCTGGTTCGAATCCGGCTGGAAGTAGTAAATATGATTAGAACCCAAAGTCTTCTTAAAGTTGTAGATAATTCAGGAGCTAAACTGGTTAAATGCATAAAAGTTAAAAAAAAAAGTGGTAAGGCACATGCTAACGTAGGGGATGTTGTTCTTGTAGCCGTTCAGAGCCTTCGACCCCGCTATGGTAGAAGGGTTAGATTAAAAATGAATAAGTCGGAAGTCCATCATGGTGTTATTGTACAAACACGTAGACTTTTTCGAAATAAGGCTGGCGTAGGTGTTTCGTTTGCGTCCAATTCAGTAGCTCTTATTACCCCACAGCAAAAACCTATTGGAACTCGAATATCAGCTATATTGCCGAGTAGATTAAGGGGGTTGAAATGGTCCAAATTAGCTGCTATGGCTAAAAAAATTATATAATTGTCTCTATGCATCCTTTTGAAAAACACTATTCCGAGGTTGTGAAAAAAGATTTAATTCTTAGTGAAAACATCTCAACGGTTTCTTTGTTACCAGGTCCAAAAAAAATATCTATTTGTTTAGGTGGGGAAAGTTCAGATGAAAATTATGTGGTTGCGTGTCTTGGCGCTTTGAACATTGTTGGAGGCCAAAAGCCTTATTTTATACAGCAAAATCCTTCTCAACAAAGAAACAGTGGCCCAAGAGAGGGGGTAGGGGGTAAAGTTACTTTGAGGCGAGAGTCTATGTACCTTTTTTATTATAAATTATTATTTCATGTGTTGCCACGTGTACGTCAATTTGAAGGTTTACGAGCACCCGCTCATAAAAATATATATTGTTTTGTTTTAAAAGATATTTTTTCTTTTGAGGAATTGGTACCATTATTTCCTTATTTTGAAGAGGTTGGTTCTCTTCAATGTCAATTTCATTTTACAACAAAAGATAAATCTGAGACTAATGTTTTAGGGCATGGTTTACAGGTTTGCTTTTTTTCTAGTGGAAAATAGGAAAAGCGGAAGTAACTCAATTGGTAGAGTGTAAGCTTGCCAAGCTTAAAGCTGAGGGTTCAAATCCCTTTTTTCGCTTTGGTTTTTAATTATACAGTTGCGATAGTGTCGTATTTATATGGCTTTTAGTTGTATTGTAGGTAATAAAAAAGGAATAGCTCGGACTTTATTAATCTTTATTTATATCGTTGTATTTAATTAAAAGAAGGCTAAGTGCTTTTTTTTTAAGAGTTTCTGTATTACTTTTTTCTAAAAATTTAATAGAGTACCATTTTTTATCTATAGATATACCTAGGCAATCGAGTTTCGAAGCGATTTCAGGCACGTTGTCCTGCAAGTCTTGTAACGTTTCATATATTATCATGACAATTGGGCATCCTATACCAAGTTTGGGGGGGTTAAGATACAGGGGTACAGAGTATAATTTTGCATTTTTCAATGATACTCGTATTTTTGATATTTGAGAAGATTTTAAATTACTACCATTAAACAATGCAAAAGTTCGTTGTTCTGGTAAAAAAAATCTTTTTTTTCGGAGATGTCTTTTTCTAGGGGTAAACATAGCTTATAATTGATAAATTTTAACCTTTAGTGGGAGCTTATTAGCTCCTGAGTGTAAAGCTGGTATACCTTGCTCATCATCGATACCATATAGTAAAAATAAAGTTTGTCCAGCAGATATCGAGGCAATCCAATGATCAACTTTCCCTTTTCCTTTTCCCATACGGGCCGCGGAAGCTTTACGGCTTATAGCAATGTCCGGGAAAATAAGAATTTCAAGTTTACCTTCTCTTTTAACTTTACGTCTAATATTTTGTCGGGCTGATTCGATTTGACGCCCGTTTAAATAACCTGAGCCCATTGCAATTACAGCAAAACAGGTTAATTCTGTTAGCTTATGGGTTTTACCTGATGTATTAGGTAATCCTCGGGGTTTAAAGTATTTTCGGTATTTTGTTTTTTTAGGTTGCATTATCGTTTTTGTTCCAGTTACATATCCAAATTTTTAATCCTACGCTCCCATAACCAGTTTGTGTTTGTGCATATTCTGCTTGTATATTTTTACTTAACTGACTAATAGGCATTTGTCCCATTTGATATTTCCACACCCTGCTTCTCCCTTTTGCTTTGTGAGTAAATCTCCCCTTTATTTGTATTTTTAACCCTTGTATTTCTTTGTATTCTTGTAAGGCTTGGAATCCTTGCTTAATATATGCTAAAAATTGGTAATGTCTTTTTCTTCTTTGTCTTGAGCATATATTTTGTTTTAAAAACCTAGCCAGGCTTGTGGCGCTTGCTTTATTTTTTATAAGTAAATACATCAGTTGCATACCATATCGGGCATAATCATACCTTATATGGTTAAAACTTTTAGTAAAATAAGCCATTTGTCTTCGGGCGGGTTTAGGTACCGACCTCATATAAGTTTTTACTCTATTAATTCGTAACGTGACTTTTTTAGTACCCGTAAATTTTTGTATTAATTTAACAGCACTTTGCAGTCGACACGCTACTACAGTCCAAGATTGTTTTTTGCTGATTATTTTATTTTCTTTATAACGTCTAGATTTTAAACGTCGTTTTGAACGAAAGTGTAGGTGTATAAGATCAGCTTCTACAAGAATTAGTCCAAGATGCCGATTAACTTGTATTTTATCAAGATAGTGTGTTGTTCCTAAACAACAAGATTCTATTAGTTTTTGAATCATGGTTAAAATAAAAAAAAATCGTGGTTCGTCCCAGTGTGTACATCCTTGATAAAGGTTATTTTCTGGTCTTAAAATAGTAGGATGAGCTTTTTGTGCCATTTATTTTTTTTTTATTGTATTATTTTTTTTTTTTTGCTACAAAATTTTTTCGTGTCGTTACAAACTCTCCTAATTTATGTCCAACCATTTCAGGTTTAATTTTGCGACTAATCATGTCTTTTCCATTGTATATTTGTAATTTCAAACCAACAGCAGCTGGATAAATAGTAGAACGTCTGGACCATGTAGGTTTTTTTTCATGTTGTGGGGTTAATCTTTTTAACAGACTTTTATCTATAAATGGTGTTTTCCAATTAGATCTTGACATTTGGTTTTGGTTGGATCCTACTAGTACGGGTAGAGGGCCCTTTTGTTGGTTTGCCCCATGGAGTTACAGACGAGCGTCCACCTGATGTTTTCCCCTCCCCACCACCATGTGGGTGGTCTATTGGGTTCATGGCTACTCCGCGAACAGTGGGGCGCCTCCCCAACCACCTGGATTGACCGGCTTTTTTAAGCTTTGTAAACTTTGAATCTGGGTTGCTAACTACACCGTTGGTTGCTATTGTTTTTATATCGAACCAACGGTATTGCCCGGATTTTAAACGAATTTTAGCTAATGTTTTAGTCCTTTTTAAAATACGACCAAACGCACCTGGCGCTCTTAAAATTTTCCCATCTTTTCCAGGGGATAAGCTCAAGTTATAAATGAGACTTCCTGTTAGTATGTTTTGTAAAATTTTACTGTGTCCATTTTGAAGACCACTACGTGTTGAGTTTGACCGTATAACATCTCCTTTTTTTATTTTTGTAGGTGCTATTATATAATTGTGTTTTTTAGTATCTGGATTAAAAATTCGTGCTAAAAGGGCGGATCTGTTCGGATCATATTCTAAACCTATGACTATTCCTTGGGTTGATTTCCGCTTTAGGTCAATATCTCTATATAGTCGGGAATGTCCCCCACCACGATGCCATGCGGTTATATGTCCTTTATTATTTCGTCCGGTTGATCGCTTATATGCTTGCCTTTGCGATTTTAAGGGAGGAGTGATAAAAATTGGGTTATTTTGTTTCATATAATATATTAAAAACCTAGTTATGCCTTTTATTATCGGTACCCCTATTCCAGAAGACAAAGTATTGGTGCAGTCTATATCTCACATATATGGTATAGGTTTGTCTCAATCTAAAATTTTATGCAAAAAAGCTGGTTTTGGTTCTGATTCACGTGGGAGTCACGTTACTTTTCTCAAAGGAAAGAATTTAGAAAACTTAGCGGAGGCTACCCCTCTTCCTTTAGGTGCCGATCTTAGGCGTTTTAAAAATGATAAGATTCGGCGTTTGTGTGTTTTGTCGACATATCGTGGGTTACGGCATCGTAAAGGTCTGCCGGTTAGGGGTCAACGTACCCATACAAATGCAAAAAAACGGCAATTATTAAAGCTTAATGTTAGTTAAAATTGATAACATAAACTTACTATCTAATCCTGTTAAACTATCAGCAGTAAGTTCAGTAATAGAAGGAGTTTCAGCTATTTCTACTAAATTTCTATCTAAGCAAACACAAGAAAAAAAAGGTATTATCATTATAAAATCAACAAAAAGAAATGTGTTTTGTACTTTAATGGACACTGCTGAAAAAAAAGTAAAGACTAGTTGTTCTTTAAGGGTCCCTTCTTATGTTAATGAGTATAATGAGCGGGAAAATCTTTATACACGTGGGTTACTTTTAGGTAATTTATTTGGGGATAAAGCTATCAGGTTAGGTTATACAGAATTTGCAATTTATTTGGGGTCTGGTATTAACAAAGGACGGAGAGGGGTTGTAAGAGGGCTTAGTAAAAAAGGAGTTAAAATTACTTTTTTGTATCTAGGTACACGAGCCCCTCATAATGGGTGTCGTCCTGTTAAAGTTCGTCGTAAAAAATTTCGTACAAAACCTAAAACATCAAGGTAAAATTAAATTGTGAAGGAGTGACTGAGCGGTTAATAGTGGCAGATTGTAAATCTGTTGGTTTTTCCATCGTAGGTTCGAATCCTACCTCCTTCTTGTTCATTTTAATGAAAGCTAAAGCTAAAATGGTTCAACGGCATCCATTTCATTTAGTTGACCCTAGTCCCTGGCCTTTAGTGGCTGCTTTAGGTGGCTTAAGTTTAACTTTTGGTGGAGTGTTATTTATGCATAACTATAAAGGGGGGGGAGAATTACTTTGTTTAGGGGTTTTTACTATTTTATATGTTATGTTTACTTGGTGGAGAGATGTTGTTCGGGAAGGGTTATTTGAAGGTCAACATACATCATCGGTTCAGCAAGGACTACGTATGGGTATGATACTTTTTATTGTATCTGAAATTATGTTTTTTTTTGCTTTTTTTTGGGCTTTTTTTACTTCATCAATTTCTCCTGTTTTTAATATTGGTGGTGTTTGGCCTCCTGCGGGGATAGATGCTATTAGTCCATGGGGTTTACCATTTTTAAATACTATTTTATTGCTTTCTTCTGGGGCAAGTGTAACATGGGCTCATCATGCTATTGTTGCTGGTTTTAAAAAAGAAGCTTTACAAGGTTTAGGGGTAACATTAGCGTTTGCAATTGCCTTTACAGGTATGCAGGGTGTTGAATATATGCATGCTCCTTTTGGCATGTCGGACGGGGTATATGGTTCTGTATTTTACATGGCTACAGGTTTTCATGGGTTTCACGTTATTATTGGAACTATATTTTTAGCTATTTGTACTCTACGGCTGTATTGGGATCACTTTAGTCGTCAACACCATTTTGGTTTCGAGGCTGCTGCGTGGTATTGGCATTTTGTTGATGTTGTGTGGTTATTCCTTTTCCTCACTATTTATTGGTGGGGGTTTAATGTAATCATCTAGTTTTATTTAATGGGAAAGGCTAAAAGATACAGTGAAGCTGATTTAGCCGATTTTTATTCAGTAAGTCCTGTGTTTAAGAAATATTCTCAGCTTCACCTCTGGTCAGAGAATTTTAGTGAGTACTATAATCTTAAATATTGTGAGGTTTATCTTTCTCAATATATTTTTGGATGCACTCAAAAATATATTTTAGAATATTTTAGTAAGTCTTTTTTATTAACTATTCAAAACAGTCCAAACTTTTTGAAGTTTATAAAATCAGGTTTTTTCAAGTATATTAATGATCATTTTTTATTATTGTTCCAAAACAACTATTTTTTTTGTTTTGAGGAACCTCATGAAGAAGTAGAAATTTTTGTAGAAGAATATTTTCAAAGATATATTCAAAATTTTTTTGAGCGCGATTTGTTGATGTGTCTTATCACATGTATTAACAACAGAGTACCCAAATCTTTTGATGTGTATTTAAATATTCGTATTAAATCTTTTTATAAGGATCTTCTGTTTCGTGAGTCAAATATCAAGCCTTTGTCCAACCCAGTGGTACTTATAAATTTTACAGAAAGTAAAAGGTGCGAGTATCATTACTTGGGGTTTGCTGATTATAAAAAGAAAAAATCTTTTTGTAGGTTCGCAATTAATACTATTATTAAAAGGGAATGCTCATATCCATTTTTAGTATATTTCAGTTATAAAATTTATAAATCCTTAAATACAAGTAAAGAGGTATCAGGTGTTATAAAATCAAGTTTTCTAAGTTTTTTTTTAGAGGATACGATGTATAATTGGGGTCATTTAATAATTAATAGCTATAACAAGACATATCCACAAACTTTTAATTATCTTTTAATTTCGGTCTATAAAACTTCTGGGGTGTATAAATATTTTACACCTTATAAAAAGGTAGAATATTATTTAAAAGTTTATTCTTTGTTATTGCTTAGATATATTTGGTGTTTTTATACTTTTACTAAATGTATTTATAAATTACCTAATAAACTTTCTTTTAATGCTATAATAAAAGGCAATGATATTTGTAACGAGGACTTTCAGGTTTTGTTGTGGTCGTCTAAGGTTTTAGTCCGTTATTATAAGAAAAAAAATGATATAGGTATTTACCGTGAAAGTACTAATGTTTTTTAGAGCGAAAAGTGACTTTATATAAAACCATTTTAGGTTACTATTAAGGGTCTCTCAAAATGGGGTGATTATAGCCGATAATAAATTTTTATATTGTAATTCATTTATAAGGATGTTTTTACTGTTTCTGGTTCTAAAAAAGTTTAGAATATTTAACATATTTTGAGAGTTTCGTTTTTTGAATATGAAAAAAACATTTATGGTATTTTATAAAGAAATTTTTCCTCAAGTTCCGTGGTAATAATTTGATACCGTTTAAGGTGTCTTTCCAACGGATTAACTAAAGGTCTTATAAATAAACTTTTTTATATCTTTTAACAGTTTGATAGCTAACTATTTAGCTTATATTATTTTTTATCTATACATGTTTTACAGCCCATTAGAACAATTTCAAATACTTCCTCTTTTAAGTCTCGGTGTTGGTTTATTTGATTTTTCAATGACTAACGCAATGGTAACAACATGCGTTGGTTTAGCTTTTTTTGTTTTTATTTATTATTGTCTTTCAGTCTATGGATTAAGTTGTTTCCCAACTAGATGGCAATTAGTTTTAGAGAGTCTGTATTTAAGTACTGCAGGTCTTGTATGGGATAGTGTTGGTCAACAGGGTCAAAAATATTTTCCTTTTTTATTTGTCATTTTTAGTTTTATTTTGATATCTAATGTTTCAGGACTTGTACCATATTCTTTTACTATAACAAGTCATCTTATCCAGACAATGGTTTTGGCTTTGACAGTATTTATTGGTGTTATGATTATTTGTGCTTCTAAACATGGTTTTCACATGTTAAGTTTATTTTTGCCTGGTGGAACTTCTATGGTTTTAGCTTTTTTATTAGTTCCTATAGAAATAGTTTCGTACGTGTTTAAACCTCTTAGTTTGGCTGTTCGTCTTTTTGCTAATATGATGGCAGGTCATACATTACTAAAAGTAATTGCCGGATTTGCATGGGCTATGATGGGTAGTGGGGGGTTGCTATTAGTTGCTCATATCGTACCATTAGCGGTACTAGTTATTCTTTTTGGACTTGAGCTCGCCGTTGCTTTAATTCAAGCTTATGTTTTCACAATTTTAAGTTGTATTTATATAAACGACGCAATTGTTCTTCATTAATAGTGGCAAAGGATGTTAGTTTAAACTAACATCCTTTGATGTCTAATCTATTTAAAAAAAAATAATAGAGTGTAAAGTTTAAATAATTCTTTTTTAATTTTTATCTCTAAGCATTTTTAGCTCAGTGGATAGAGCATCGGTCTTCTAAATCGTGGGTCGTAGGTTCGAATCCTATAAAATGTAACGCATGAAATTCGCTTTAATATTCCAAAATGACACCGCGGCTTTTTTGCCTGAGTTGTTTCTTGCCATCGCTATATTAGTTGTTTTATTACATGGTAGTTTTTTAGGGGTATCCGCCGCTTCCCTTTATACTTACCTTACTCCAAGTATGGTTAGGTTAACATCAACTATATTGTTTGTAAGTTTACTTTTAGTGCTTAACAATCCTGTTGAATCTCAAACTTTGTGGAATTCTGTTTTTGTCACTGATAATATAGGTACTTGGTCTAAAGCAATTGTTTTTTTGGGTCTTATTTTTTGTGTGGCAGTAAGCGAATCTTATATGTTTTCAGCTCGTTTTAGAGCTTATGAGTTTTTTGTTTTTGTTATTGGTATTGGTTTAAGTTTATGTTTATTGATTTCTTCATACGACCTTCTTTCTATTTATTTAAGTATGGAATTTTTGTCGCTTATTTTTTATGTGTTAGCGGCGTGGAAAAAGAATTCGTATTTTTCTGCTGAGGCTGGGTTAAAATATTTTATTTTAGGGTCTGTTGCCTCTATATTTTTTTTGTTTGGAGCGTCTTTAATTTATTTTTCTATGGGTACCACTAATTTAGGTTCGTTAACTTTGTTAACAGAGAATTTAACAACGTCATCCCCTTTTATATATTTGGGTCTTATATGTGTGGTTTCTGCTTTATTGTTTAAAATAGGTGCCGCACCTTACCATATGTGGATAGCGGATGTTTATGAGGGGGCCCCCACTCTAGTGGGTTTTATTTTTGCTGTTATACCTAAATTTGCTTTTTTTGTTGTGATATTGCGCCTATCATTTACAAGTTTTTGGTCCTTTTTTCCGAGTTTATGGGAAAACTTTTTTTGTATCTGTGGCCTTCTTAGTCTTTTTATTGGTTGTATTTGTGGTTTAGGGGAAACAAAAATAAAGCGCCTTCTTGCCTTCAGTAGTGTAGGTCATGTAGGTTTTTTATGCCTTGGGTTAGCTAGTGGTAATATAGAGGGAATACAAGCAGTCTTATTTTATCTTTCTATTTATATGCTTACAGCAGCCTTTTTGTGGGTTTATATAGTGCATCTGGATTTATCTTCTACTTCTGGAAGTACTCTTTTAACGTTTTCAGATTCTATAGGATTGGTTCGATCAAATCCACTTATGGGGTTCGGGGTTGCATTAATGATTTTTTCTTTAGCCGGGATACCCCCTTTTGGTGGCTTTTTTGCTAAATTAAATATTTTTGTGAGTTTGGTAGATTCTTCGCTTTATATTGTATCTATTTTTGTTGTTATTACTAGTGTTATTTCAGCTTTTTATTATATACGGTTAATCAAAATTTTCTATTTTGAGAAGAATAAAAATTGGTTTTTTTTTACACCCTTATCAAAAGGTGCATCTATGGTTCTAGTGTTAAGCGGCTTTACTATTATCTTTTTTATGCTTAGCCCGAATATTTTTTATCTATTAACATACAAGGTAGGACTAGGTCTTATGTTTTAATAATTAGCTAATGTCTTTTACTACACATTCTAAACCTTTATCGCAATTATGGTCTCCATCGGTTATTAGCTCGTCATTGAGTGGTTTCTCTTCTAGGTGGTTATTTTCCACCAACCATAAAGATATTGGTACATTGTATTTAATCTTTGGAGGTTTTTCAGGTGTTCTTGGAACAGCAATGTCTGTTCTTATTCGTTTGCAATTGGCCAGTCCTGGAAATCAATTTTTAGGGGGTAATCACCAATTATACAATGTTATTGTAACTGCGCATGCTTTCTTAATGATTTTTTTTATGGTTATGCCAATTCTTATTGGTGGGTTTGGAAATTGGTTTGTACCTTTAATGATTGGTGCTCCTGATATGGCTTTTCCCCGTATGAATAACATTAGTTTTTGGTTACTACCTCCCTCTTTAATTTTGCTTCTAGCGTCCTCGTTGGTAGAATCTGGAGCTGGTACAGGTTGGACAGTGTACCCACCTCTTAGTGGTATTCAGGCACACTCAGGACCTTCTGTTGACTTAGCTATATTTAGTCTTCATCTTTCGGGTGCTGCTTCTATTTTAGGGGCTATAAACTTTATTACAACAATTTTTAATATGAGAGCACCCGGTATGACGATGGATAGATTGCCCCTTTTTGTATGGTCTGTCTTAATAACAGCGTTCTTATTACTGTTATCACTTCCTGTTTTAGCAGGTGGTATTACAATGCTATTAACAGATAGGAATTTTAATACTACTTTTTTTGATCCGGCCGGTGGTGGTGATCCGGTATTGTATCAGCATTTATTTTGGTTTTTTGGCCATCCTGAAGTTTATATTTTAATTTTACCTGGATTTGGTATTGTTAGTCATATACTATCTACTTTTGCTAGAAAACCTGTATTTGGGTATTTAGGTATGGTTTATGCTATGCTTTCAATTGGTATCCTTGGTTTTATTGTATGGGCTCATCACATGTTTACCGTAGGTTTGGACATCGACACAAGAGCTTATTTTACAGCAGCTACGATGATTATTGCGGTGCCTACAGGTATTAAAATTTTCAGTTGGATTGCTACTTTATGGGGTGGTTCTATTCGTTTAAAAACCCCCATGCTATTCTCAATTGGTTTTCTTTTCCTCTTTACTATAGGGGGGTTAACTGGGGTTGTTTTAGCTAATTCTGGGGTTGATATTGCTTTACATGATACATATTATGTGGTAGCCCATTTTCATTATGTATTAAGTATGGGAGCGGCTTTTACAATGTTTGCAGCTTTTTATTTTTGGATAGGTAAAATGACAGGTTTAGCTTACCCGGAAATTTTAGGTCAAATCCATTTTTGGCTTATGTTTTTGGGTGTGAATTTGACTTTTTTCCCAATGCATTTCTTAGGGCTTGCTGGTATGCCACGACGTATACCAGATTATCCTGATTCTTATGCTGGATGGAATGGTTTAGCCTCTTTTGGGTCAATTTTATCATCTATTGCGTCATTATTTTTTTTCTTTGTTGTGTACATTACCCTTACACGAGGATCTGTTGAAGAATCAAATCCTTGGGTAAAAGGTAGAGGTCTTGCTTTTCCCGTATTGCCTCGTAGATCCTCAAAAGTAGGTAATAAATAAGTATTAGTTATTTTGTTAAAATTGTAAACAGCAATTTAAATAAACGTTATAGAGTGTGTTAAGGTGGTTGTGTCAGGGCTTGTAACTCAGCGGTAGAGTGTACGCCTGATAAGCGTAAAGTCGATCGTTCAACTCGATCCAGGCCCAATTTATATTTATTTTATAAAATATTAAATAAACTATAGTGTGTATAACAAGTCCTTTTCGTCTAATGGTTAGGACGTTGCCTTTTCACGGCGAAAATACGGGTTCAATTCCCGTAAAGGATTAATTGGTATAAGAGTTATTTTTATTGATTTTAAATAAAATGTTCAGTTCTTTGATTGTATATGCTACAAGTCTTACGAGGCTTGTACCTGTTCAAACTTTTCAGGTGTTTGGGCATGAGATTGTTATTAGCGTATCCAAAAAATATTTGTTGGCTACATTAACTTTTTTACACCATCATAGTAATGGTAATTTTCAAATGCTGACTTCGATTTCAGGTGTAGATTATCCGGAGAGGGAAGAACGTTTTGAAATTGTCTATGACCTTTTAAATGTAAGGTCTAATTGTAGACTTCGAATTAAAACACACACTGATGAAATAAATCCCTTACCGTCTGTGGTAAGTCTTTTCCCGTCAGCAAATTGGTGGGAACGTGAAATTTGGGATTTATTTGGGGTTTTTTTCTCAAACCACCCAGATTTACGTCGTATTTTAACAGACTATGGTTTTGAAGGTCATCCGTTACGAAAAGATTTTCCTTTAAGCGGGTACTTTGAATTACGTTATGATGAAGATCAGCGAGTTGTTGTTTGTGAAGCGATTGAGTTAAGTCAGGAGTTTCGTTCATTTAATTTTCATGTACCCTGGTCACAAAATAATTTAATAAGTTGATGTCGAGGTTTAATGTAAATGCTATACTTAGTTGGGTAGATTCTCATATTATTGATTACCCAACGGCGATGAATTTAAATTATAATTGGAGTTTCGGTTCAACCGCGGGGTTTTGTTTGGTTATTCAAATTCTTAGTGGAGCTTTTTTAGCAATGCATTATGCAGGGGAAACCCATTATGCTTTTTCAAGTGTTGAGCATATTATGCGTGATGTTAAAAGTGGTTGGCTAATTCGTTATATGCATGCTAATGGAGCTTCTTTTTTTTTCATTGTTGTTTACGCTCATATTTTTAGAGGGTTGTATTATGGTTCTTATATGGAGCCTCGGCAACAATTATGGTGGTCCGGGGGGGTTATTTATGTTTTAATGATGGCAACAGCTTTTATTGGTTATGTTTTACCCTGGGGTCAAATGAGTTTTTGGGGTGCTACTGTTATCACAAGTTTATTTTCCATTTTCCCCTTTATAGGTAAAGAAGTTGTTATGTGGTTATGGGGGGGGTTTACTGTCGGTAATCCGACTTTAAATCGTTTTTTTAGTTTACACTATTTATTACCTTTTATTATCGCTGGTTTGGTTTTTGTTCACTTAGGCTTGTTGCATAAAGATGGTTCTAATAACCCTCTAGGTATTAAAACAAAAACAGCAAATATAAACTTTTACCCATATATTTATGTAAAAGATTTAGTAGCTTTTTTTGTTTTAATGTCCATGTTATCTATTGTCATATTTTATTTTCCTAATAGCTTAGGAGATCCTGATAATTATTTAGAGGCTGACCCTTATGGGACTCCAGCGCATATTGTTCCTGAATGGTATTTTTTACCTTTTTATGCTATTTTACGGGTAATTCCAAACAAAGTTGGGGGGATTCTTACTATGGGTGGGGCGATAGCTATAATTTTCATATACCCGCTTTTGAATACATCTATACTACGTAGTGGTAATTTCCGGCCAATTTATGCTGTAGTTTTTTGGCTTTTTGTTGCTGATTTTTGCTTATTGGCCTGGTCAGGAACTACCCCAGTAGATGATTATTTTAAAATAGTTGGAGCTGTTGTGTCTATAGGGTATTTTGCTTTTTTTGTTTTTGGTGGGTTATTTGTCGGTTGGTTGGAAAAAATGCTTGCTGTTCGGGTATTAAATATGCGCTCCCCTAAAAGGAAGTAATAATAAAAAGGTATTGGGGATAAAATGTTGGTTTTTGTTTAATTGTGCTCAGATCATGAAATTTTCACATAAAAATATCATTAGAATAACTTCAATTGTTTTTTTTTCCTTGTACTACTATTCCGTTGGGAGTATGGATGCTTCGCATCCATGGCAAGTGGGTTTTCAAGACCCTGCAACCCCAATAATGGAAGGTATCATTTTTTTTAATGGTTTGTTAATGACCTTTATGCTATTTATTGCTTGTCTTGTAGGTTGGTTACTCTATAAATCTTTAACGTTATTTAACGAAGCAGATCATAAAGATGCTGTAGGCTTTAATCATTCAACATTACTTGAAGTCGTTTGGACAATTATCCCAGCAGGAATATTAATGGTCATTAGTGTACCCTCATACAATTTATTGTATGCAATGGACGAGGTTATAGATCCTAGCCTTACTATAAAAGTTGTTGGTCACCAGTGGTATTGGTCATATGAGTGCTCTGATTTTGAAGTATCACCCGCCCTTAAAAAAGATGGGTTAAGTCAGGTTGAAATGAGTTATAAGGCTTTAAAAGATATGGCTGATTTGATAGAGTATAGCCGTGTAGAGGTGGCTAAAGGTGAAAAACAAACTCAAATCGGCATAGTTAAAGAGTTTTTGGAGTCATTTGAAAAAGATATGGAAGATGTACCCCAAGGTGCTGTTGATATGTTGTCTCGCCGCTTAGAATGGCTAGTTATAAATATTTTAGGTAATGAGGGCCGCAAAGAATTTTACGGACCGTTAGAATCACATTTAACAGGGGAAATGGTATCTGTTTTATCTGGAGTTAAAGAACAGTTATCAGAAGGCTCACTAATTAAAGAACAGCAAGATTTAGTCATTAAAGCTTTAAAAATTTTTAAACAATACATAAGGATTGTTAATGAAACTGAGCTTACGGCAAAAACAATGGATTTATTTAAGGCTTTAGATGAAATTAAACCAGGTAAAGGCAACACACCTTCAAGTGATGGTAGTTCTGGAGGTTTAGATTCCAATACAGGGTCTATTGTTGAGGAATTAAATAAAGTGGATGAGGCTAGTTATAAATGGTTAGAACTTAGATCAGCTGAAAATTTCTATGAAGGGGCTGAGACGGAATTAAGTAGAGCTTTAACACAAGTTTTTGAGGCAGAGTGTGTGTGTCTTAGAGCACTTGCACGTGGTGAGATAAAAATACCTATAGAGGAAATGATGGCTAATTTAGATGAAGGCAGAATAAGACTTGACAAAGCCTTAGTAGAAGCAGAAATTGCTGAAAATAATTTAATCGATACTCAGTTAATTGCCCATCAATTAAGATTGACTAGACCTGAAAGAGAGGGCTATAGTAGTGAGTTTGAGTGGGATACTGCTAATGTCGGGTTTAAGTTTTCTGATGCGGAATTAGAAAATGCAAAAATGGAGCTGAATAATGCTAAAGCTAGTGCCAAATGGGCAAAAATTGATTTGCTTGCCTCACAAGTTAACGCGTTAACTGCAGAGTATTTTCAAGCAGATGCTGAATGGGCTTCAAAAGATCCAGCTATAACGCGTAGTAAGGTACTACTTAAAGATGGTTATGACGGCTGGAATGAAAAATTAAAGTCAGAGTCAAAAAAGATTTTGGATAATCACGAGCTTAAGTTTATGCTTGCTCACGAAGAGTTAAAAAGTGTTAATACAATTTTAGATAAATTTCAATCTGGATTGACTGAAGAAGAGTTGAGTAAGTGTAACTCAATTGCGGATAGGGCAGAGGCTGAATTTATGTCTCTAGAAAAACAAGAAATATCAGTTGCAGAGGAATTTGAAAAAGGTAAAGATATTTTAGCAAATGCCAAAGAGGAACTGAGCAATTATAAAGCAGTATCAAATAGAGCTGATATTCGGTTAGAACGGTCTCAAATTGCGTTTGATAAATTAAAGGCAGTGTCAAACAGAGCAGAAGCGGTTTCAAAAGGTGCTGAGTCCTTTTACACTACTTCTAAAGAAAAATTGACTGGCCTTGAGTTAGGGTCTAGTTCTATTGCACCTAATATGATGTTGGACAGCCTTGTTGAAAAATATGGTAGTGTAAAGTCTGAATTTGATAAAGCAGTTTTTGTGGTAAACACAGCTAAATTAGATTTAGAGACCGCTAAAGAAAGGTTAGAAGTTGTTAAAGGTTATGTCATCAATACAGAGAAAAGACTCGATGACACCCCAGTTATTTACGAGTTACCTAAAGTAACAGACAAGCCTAAGGAATATTTTGACAACTTTTTATGGGAAATACATAATGAAGACCTTTTAACAGTAAAGGCCCAGTTAAAAGGCTCTGAAGCTGTGTTAACAGAGTCGAAAATAGCTTTGTTTAATGCGGAACAAGCCTTGACTGAATCTTTTATTAAATTAATTGAAGTAGAGTTAAAAAAGGGCAAAGCTTTGATAAATTTTTTAAAATTTGACGTGGATTCTAGTTTGGACCTCACTCTAAAAGAAAAATTATTAGATGCTGAGACATATATTGGAGATCTTCAACTAAATTTAGGTAATACTGTTCGGGAAAAGGTAATATCTATGCTAGATGTTGAAAATTCTGATTGTCTTAAAGTTATACTTGATATGGTAGATAATGATCTATCCAAAGCATCTTCTATTTCAGGAGCGGTTAGACCAACATTTATTAATGAAATATCTAATTGTGATAGTTCAGAATTGATTGAATCCGCGGTAGATTCTGCTTGGGTAAAAACACTTAAAGTGGATGTAAGTGCTGCTATTTTAGATTATAAAGAGGCTTCACGTATACTAAGTCATGCTCGCAAAATATTAGACAAAACTGAATCTGATCTTTCGGTGACTTCTGAGTTTAGCGAAAATAACTCTATAGATAGCCTTTTCGCTCTTCAAAGAGCAACAGATGATAGTTTAGAAAATACGTCGAATGATATTAAAAAAGCCTTAGTATTTTCCTCAGCAATTGACGCTATTCTTGACCCTGGAAGTTTACAAGCAAAATCTTCTTGTGCGATATTAAAAGCAAAAGCAGAATTAGCGAATGTGAAATGGTTTGCAGCAAGAGTATCAAGAAGTTTGGATACTCCTATGCAGGAGGCAGTTAAACCTTTCAATCGTCAATTTTCTGATGTTTCAGTAATTGAATCTAACAGTGCTCTGGTGAGTGATGATGGCTTAAATGGTGCCGACGCTTCTGGTGAGGATGGTAATTCAGGAAATAAAAAATCCAAAGAAGAGATAAAAGAGATGTTGTCCAAATTAGAAAGTAGAGAAATTGATTATAGCCATATAGGTTTACGTGGTGAAGTTTTGCAAACACTTAAAGAATTAATTGAAACTGTAGACCAAAACACTGCGGATGATATTAAAAATATGTTGTATGAAGCTTTGCTTTTAATTACTACTGAAGAGGGTGAAAAAAATAAATCTTTAAAAACCCAAATTACTATGATTCATGATTTAATTGAGCATCATAGAGACAAAGATGTTGAAGAAGGTATAACAGAAAGACAACGTATAAATTTTGATTCATACCTTATTGCGGATGATGATTTAGTTATTCCCGAAGTATCAAGTACCGGAAAAGCTGGCAAAGTTTTCCGTCTTCTTGAGGTTGACAACCGTCTAGTTGTACCAACTAACACTCATATCCGTGTTCTTGTCACATCTGCTGATGTTCTTCATTCTTGGGCAGTACCAAGTTTAGGAGTTAAAGTAGACGCGTGTCCAGGTAGATTAAACCAAGTTTTCCTTTTTATTAAAAGAGAGGGGGTTTTTTACGGTCAATGTAGTGAACTTTGTGGTGTTAACCACGGTTTTATGCCTATTGTAGTTCAAGCGGTTAACCAAGACGAGTATCTAACTTGGGTTGGTAAAAGATTATGCTCTTAACTTTTTTATTCTTTCTTCTTCTTTTAGGGATTGTTGGTTTAATTTTTATTCCTTCTAGTCAAAAGTTAATTATGCGACAATTTGCTCTCGGTATTACGTCGGCGGTTTTTGTCTCTTCATTGTTTTTGTGGTTAGGTTTTGATCACTCGACACCTAAATTTCAATTTGTTGTTGATAGCTTGTGGCTACCTATAGCCAATATTAATTTAATTTTAGGTGTTGATGGGATTTCTCTTTTTTTTGTTATTTTGACAACATTAATTTTCCCCCTATGTTTATTGGCTTCGTGGTCTTTTGATAAAGGGGAAGTTAAAACTTATTTAATAAGTTTTTTAAGTATGGAACTTGTGTTACTTTTAGTCTTTACTAATTTAGACTTATTATTTTTTTATATATTTTTCGAGGCTGTCTTGATACCTATGTTTTTAGTTATTGGTATATATGGATCACGTGAAAGAAAAATACGGGCAGCTTATATGTTTTTTTTGTATACCCTACTAGGGTCTTTATTTATGTTAATAGGTATCGTTTATATTTACTTATTTGCTGGGAGTACAAATTATGAAGTATTGTCCGTTATAAACTTTTCAACCTATGATCAAAAGTGGCTATGGCTTGCTTTTTTTGCGTCATTTGCTGCAAAAGTTCCTATGTTACCTGTGCATATTTGGCTTCCTGAGGCTCATGTAGAAGCCCCTACCGCAGGTTCAGTAATTTTAGCGGGTATTTTACTGAAATTAGGATCTTATGGATTTTTACGATTTTCCCTAGGCCTTTTTCCTTTAGCTTCCGTTTATTTCACGCCTTTTATTTTTAGTCTTAGTTTATTGGGTGTTGTGTATACTTCATTGACCGCTATTCGCCAAACAGATTTAAAACGTTTGATTGCTTATACTTCGGTAGCTCATATGAATTTAGTGATGATAGGTTTGTTTACCGGGACAGTAATTGGGGTGGAGGCAGCTATTTTACAAAGCTTAAGTCATGGTTTTGTGTCTTCTGCACTTTTTCTTATCATTGGAGTCTTGTATGACCGTTGGCATAGTCGAGTAGTTAAATATTATGGGGGTCTTACGCATACTATGCCAATTTTCATAATTATTTTTCTTTTTTTTACGATGGCTAATTTAGGTCTTCCTGGCACATCAAGTTTTATAGGAGAGTTTCTTTTATTAGTTTCAGCTTTTGAGGCAAATAGTACTGCTTGCTTTTTTGCAGCTACTTCAATGATTTTAGGGGGTGGGTATTCTCTTTGGTTGTTTAATCGTATCGCTTATGGTAATATTAAAATGGTCGGTCTTGATTTAAGCTTCAGAGAATTTATGATTTTTTTACCTCTTGTTATAGGTACTCTTTTTATGGGTATTTACCCTAATTTATTCTTTTCTGCAATGCATGCAACAGTTTCAAATTTGGTATGGGTTGATTTGTGGTTGTAGGTTGTAGTAGTGAAAAAGTTCTTTTAGTCTAATGCGTAGTTTAATATCTAGAAGGATAGTACCATTTTTTATGGTAAAGGTACGGGTTCAAGTCCCGTAAAGGACTAAGATGTATTTAAACATAGTTTTTCTACCCCTACTTGGTTCTCTTGTTGCAGGATTTTTTGGTCGTTTCCTTGGAGGCCGCGGTGCTGGTTTAGTAACTATATCTTGTATTTGCCTTAGTTTTTTTCTAAGTGGGCTTGCTTTTTATGAGGTAGGTTTAGGGGGGAGTTCAACTTACCTCTATTTAATGCCTTGGTTGGAGTGTGACTCTTTTCATGTTGATTGGGCTTTTTGCTTTGACAGTTTAACTGTCGTTATGCTTATTGTAGTTACTTTTATTTCAACTCTGGTACATTTATATTCCACAGAGTATATGGGAGGAGATCCTCATTTGCCTCGTTTTATGAGTTATTTATCATTATTTACATTTTTTATGTTAATATTGGTTACAGCCGATAATTTTGTTCAAATGTTTGTTGGTTGGGAAGGAGTTGGCTTATGCTCGTATTTATTAATTAATTTTTGGTTTACTCGTATTCAAGCAAATAAAGCTGCGATTAAAGCTATGCTAGTTAATAGGGTTGGTGATTTTGGATTAGCCTTAGGAATTTTTGGTATTTTTATTTGTTTTGGTGCTGTTGATTATGCTACTGTTTTTGCTTTAGCTCCCCAACTATCAACATTTAGTTTAAGTTTTTTTAATGTTGAATTTGGAGCTCTTAACTTTATAGGGATTTTATTGTTCGTAGGTGCGGTAGGTAAATCTGCTCAGTTAGGTTTACATACTTGGTTACCTGATGCTATGGAAGGACCTACCCCAGTTTCTGCTCTTATTCACGCAGCAACAATGGTTACTGCTGGTGTTTTTTTATTAGCCCGTTGTTCTCCTTTATTGGAATATTGTCCTGAAGCCCTTACAGTTATAAGTATAGTTGGGGGTATGACAGCGTTTTTTGCAGCTACAACCGCTTTAGTCCAAAATGATTTAAAGCGAGTTATCGCTTATTCCACTTGTAGTCAATTAGGTTATATGGTTTTTGCTTGTGGTCTTTCTAATTATTCTGTAGCAGTGTTTCATTTAGGGAACCATGCATTTTTTAAGGCTCTTCTATTTCTTGGGGCAGGTTCTGTAATTCATGCGGTTGGAGATGAACAGGATATGCGTAAAATGGGGGGGTTACGCCGTTTATTACCCTTTACATATGCCATGATGGTAATTGGTTCTTTAGCTCTTATGGGTATGCCCTTTTTAACAGGATTTTATTCTAAAGATGTTATATTGGAGGTAGGTTACGCGACTTATAGTAATGCTTCGCATTTTGCATATTGGTTAGGTAGTTTAGCAGCTTTCTGTACTGCTTTTTATTCTATACGCCTTTTAGCTTTGTGTTTTTTATCCGAACCAAATGGTAGTAGGTTATTATTGCTATCGGCATCAGAAGGTGGTTGGCCAATGGGTTTAGTTTTGGGTATATTGGCTTTGCCTAGTATGTTTATTGGGTATTTAGGTCGTGATCTTTTTATAGGGCTGGGTACTGATTTTTGGGGAAATGCATTATTTTGTATGCCTAGTAATTTGAGTATTATAGATGCAGAGTTTATGTCAACTGATATAAAACTTTTACCTCTTTGTTGCAGTATCATTGGTGGGTTGGCTTCATTTATTTTATATAATAAGTATAATTCTAATTTATTTTTAGTTAAGACTTCATTTATAGGAAGAAAATTTTATACTTTTTTAAACCGTAAATGGTTATTTGATAAGGTTTATAATGAAGTTATAACACAAAATTTATTAGACTTTGGTTATCATTTTACTTATAAGTCCATTGACCGTGGTCTTATTGAAAGTTTAGGTCCTTTTGGGATTTCCAACGTACTTGCGGATCAAGTAAATAAATCTCGTGCATGGCATTCAGGTTATTTATACCACTATTTAGTGATTTTAGGTTGGAGTAATTTTTTATTTGGTATTTTTTTTGTGTTTGGTTTTCAAATTTCACGTGTTTTCGCGCTGCTAACCTTTATTGTATTATGGTCGATCCTATAATTTTTATTCTTATTGCAACTCTTGGGGGGACCTTAGGGGTTAAAGTTACTAGTACACAAAATCCAGTATATAGTGGTCTTTATCTCGTATTGCTTTTTTTTTTGGGTTCCACTATTTCATTTTTATTGGGTTTAGAATTTATGGCTTTACTTTTTTTGTTGGTTTACGCAGGTGCTATCGCAGTATTGGTGTTGTTTGTTGTTATGATGTTAGATGTGAAAGCAATTGAAAGCCCGTGGTCTGCAAAAAAAAAACGTTTGTTATATTTTGGGGCTTTAATTTTTGCAGTTTTTTTGAGTGCTGCAATATATAGTAAAGATTTGCAAAATTTAATGAATATGGTGTCAACAGTTTATATGAGTTCATTAGTTTCTTTTAGTTTAGTATCTTACGAAGAAGAGATAAAAAATTTATTTCATCCAGTAATTATTAACAAAACAGTCAATGACAATTTAAAAAGATTCCAAGAGCGAAGTAAAAGAAAAAGAAAAGGTGAACCTGAGCCTTCAGCTAAAGAAGCTAAAAAATCTTTTAAAGATTTTATGGAGGAGAGAATTGAAATGTGGCAGCATTTATGTGATTCAGAAGTGTTAACAGAGTTTTTTAGGTTATTGTTTCATAAAGAAAGTGTAGAAGGGTCTTTTGGGTTAGACACAGTATGGTTTATAGAATTTGATTCTTCTTGTGCTTTAAATGATCCTAGTTATCTTTTATATTCAACCCACGCAATATTGCTAATAATAGCTGGAATTATTCTACTAATAGCGATGGTAGGGGCTATTAGTTTAACATTACAAAAAAATTGTCCTGAATCTTTATATCGGCAGTTAGGTCGTGAATCTAAAAATGCTGTTTTTTCTATAAAAGAAAAATCCTTTTTTAAACCTAACAATCCCCGCGATTTAGAAGTTTTACCCTAATTATGCTTAATATATCAATTAATGAGCTTCTTATTTGGGTAAAAAAAGGCTCTACAGTTATACAGGCTTGTCAAGCGGCTGGTGCTAATATCCCACGATTCTGTTATCACGATAAGCTTTTTATAGCGGGTAATTGTCGAATGTGCTTGGTTGAGGTGAGTAATTCCCCTAAGCCGCAAGCGTCATGTGCTTTGCCTTTTTTACCCAATTTAAGAATTTTTACAAATACGGCATTGGTACGTAAGGCCCAAGAATCTGTGATGGAATTGCTTCTTCTCCATCACCCCTTGGATTGCCCTGTGTGTGATCAGGGGGGCGAATGTGAACTTCAAGAACAAAGTTTTAATTTTGGGTCGGATAGAGGTAGATTTTTATTTTTTAAAAACTCTTTAAGTGATACTTTTTGGGGGGGTCTTATAAAAACAGTGTTACGTAGGTGTATTGTTTGTACACGATGTGTAAGATATACTCACCAAATTGGGGGGAATGATTCCTTAGGAACATCTAATAGAGGGGGGCATTCTGAGATTGGTATGTTTAAAGAAAGTGTATTAAAAAGTGAAACTTCGGGTGGGGTTATTGAATTATGTCCGGTTTCTTGGTATAACCCGCGTTTAACTACATAATATTATGTTTTTTTTAAAAGAATATTACCCAATATTGATTTTTTTAGGTTTTAGTCTTGTATTAGCTTCGCTTATTTTTGGTGCTTCTTATACATTAGCTTTCTCAGAATCTGATAGTGAAAAATTATCTTCATATGAATGTGGTTTTGACCCTTATGAAGATGCTCGTAATGCTTTTGATGTACGTTTTTATTTAGTCGCTATTTTGTTTCTTTTATTTGATATTGAAACCGTCTTTCTTTTTCCATGGGCAGTTTCTCTAAGTGAATTGCCTTCAATCGGATATTGGTCCATGATGGATTTTCTTTTTGAGTTAGTTATTGGATTTGTATATGCTTGGCAAATTGGCAGTTTAGATTGGGAATGAGAGGTATGGATTACAAACGCCGCAAATCTTTTTCTTTATATGAGTCTCGTCGTAAAGCATTACAAGCCGTAGCAACAAACCAAAATTTAGAGATTTCTTTACGTTGGTGGGCTCAATTAGAAAAATCTAAATTACCTCGAAAAAGTAGTTTAAGTAGAGTTCATAATCATTGTATTGATACTAATAGATCAAGATCGGTTATAAGTTTTTATAAATTATCCCGTCTTCAATTCAGACGTTTGGCATCAAAAGGTTCTTTTACAGGTTTACGTAAAGCATGTTGGTAATATTTCCAGCATATGTTTAACTAAAAGTATTATTTTTGGGTAAAGTGTACGTAAAGTTTAGGTTCTGGAATAGAGATACCTTTAATATTAAGGGGAATAGCTTTATTGATAAAGTATAGGTGCGGGGAGGTTTTTAATTATTTCAGGTGACCTTTAAAATTTTAATTATTTATATATGCCTCAATTTGATATATTGACCTTCTTCAATCAGGTTTTTTGGTTAATCCTGATAGTTTTTAATTTTTATTTGGTAGTTGTACGTTTTATATTACCTTCTTTAGCCTTTAGTTTAAAATCTAGAATAAAACACTTAAAAGTAACCGTTGATTCTAGATAATAACTTAAAATTTAATAAATTTTATAGCTTGTTAGAGACAAAGTTATATAAACTCAAACTTCTAGTGTGGAGTTAATAATAGTAATAAGTAACTTAATATTAAACCCCTGGCAAGGTAGCTTTTGGAGGTGTTGCTGAGTGGTTGAAAGCCTTGGTTTGCTAAATCAATCTACATTTTTAATGTAGCGTGGGTTCGAATCCTACCACCTCCAAAAAGAAAAAGTAACTCAGGTGGTAGAGTGCTGGTTTGTCATACCAGTGGTCGCGGGTTCAAGTCCCGTCTTTTTCGAGGTATATTTTACACTGTAGAATTATTTTAGGGTTATTTATTAAGCATGTAGTTAAATATATGGCACAGTATAAAAAAAGCATTCTATATATATGTAAAGTTTGGTCTGTATCGACTGACTTTAAAAGTTTAAATTCTTTGGCACTTTTGTTACCCTTATCAATTTCTTCTACAGGTTTGTCTAGAAAAATAAAGCGCTTTACTTTGCTTCGTTCTCCTTTAGGTAATAAAGCTGCTAAAGATCAGTTTGAAAGACGGGAGTATCGACGCTATTTTATTATTACGTCTCAGAGTCCAGCAACGATACTAGCTTTTATAGATATTCTAAAATATTTAAACGGGGTTAAATTTAAGGTTGTTTTGCAGGAAAAGAATTTTACTACCTATAATTAGGTTTAGGTTTTAACAGTTACTTAGACCCTACTTATTTATTGTATTGATCGTATACAAAAACTATTTAAAGGTAGCATTGGATAAGTGGTCGAGTGGTTTATGGCACCAGTTTTGAAAACTGACGTAGTTAAAGCTACCGTGGGTTCAAATCCCACCTTATCCTAAATTAAATGAAATCAATAACAAAAGCAAAAACATTTGGGAGTTTATTGTCAGATGGTAGTTTTAATTTTTTAGAGTTACCTAGCCATTTTTCCCAAAAAGAGTTGAATTGTAAAAGTTTAGATCTTAATAACCACCCAGCATGGACAGGAAAACGGGCTAAAGAACAGACTGAAATATCTTTGTTCGTTGGTAAATTTATGAAATCTTTGTAATAAATATTTTATATTTTTTAGTTATTTAACAATATAACTAATGCGTAGAGTGCACATAAAGTTAGGGGGTTGTAAAAACACTACCTACAGTATTAGAGAAAAAGGAATTTATTTTGTTTTTCTACTTAAAAAGGATGCCTTAAGATATTTTATGGTTTAATACGATAAATAAGTATTGTATTGAAGATAATTACAATAAAACTCCACTATAACGTAATAAAACGTAAATGTGGTATTAACAAAAATGAGTTTGATCCTGGCTCAGAGTGAAGGCTATAAGTCTGCTTGAATACATGCGAGTTGAATGGTTAAAACCATAGCGTACGGGTGAGTAATAGGCTAATATCTGGCTTCAACTTCGGAATAATCCTATCCCCCAGGGGAGAAGGCAACAGGAGAATACCGGATAAATATATAAAGGTCCGCCGGTTGAAGATGATTAGGTTCAGTATTAGGTAGTTGGTGGGGTAATGCTCACCAAGCCAATGATGCTTAGTTGGTCTGATAGGACGATCAATCACACTGGGACTGAGACAAGGCCCAGGTTTCATTTGAAGGCAGCAGTAAGGAATATTGGACAATGAGCGAAAGCTTGATCCAGCAAGGCTTGGTGAGGGATTGAAGGCTTAGGTTGTAAACCTCTTTTTTAATTGAGGATAATGACAGTAAATTAAGAATAAGTCCCGACTAACTTCGTGCCAGCAGTCGCGGTAATACGGAGGGGGCAAGCCTTATTCGTCATAACTGGGCGTAAAGGGCCCGTAGGTGGTTTTTTGATATGTTATTTGTCAAAAACTGTAGCTTAACTATAGGTAGGCATTTAAAACAGGAAAACTTGAGTCTGACAGAGGAAGATGGAATTTTTCAATTAGGGTTAGAATCCAGATAAGTGGAAGAGAACATCATGTGCGAAAGCGATTTTCTTGTTCAGTACTGACGCTGAGGGGCGAAGGCGTAGGTAGCGAACAGGATTTGAGACCCTGGTAGTCTACGCTGTCAACGATGAGTGCTAGCTTTTAGAAATCTAGAAGACATAGCTAAGGCATTAAGCACTCCGCCTGAGGAGTACGAGCGCAAGCTTAAAAATCAACGGAATTGGCGGGGGTTCAAACAAGTGGTGGAGCATGTGGTTTAATGCGATAATACGCGCGTAACCTTACCAGTTCTAGTAAGTCTGTCGTTCTTTCGGAGACGTTAAGAATTTTGGGACTTTCAGGTGTTGCATGGCTGTCGTCAGCTCGTGTCGTGAGATGTACGGTTAATTCCTGTAACTGAGCGCAACCCTTATCTTTTTTGTGTTTTGAAATGGTCTTTACCAATAAATAAACTGAATAGACACTGCCAGCGCTAAGCGGGAGGAAGGTAGGGATGAGGTCAAGTCTTCATGGCCCTTATGAACTGGGCTACACACGTGCTACAATGGAAAGGACAACAAGTTGCGAGGGAGTAATCTAGAGCCAATCTTTAAACCTTTTCTTAGTTCGGATTGGGGGCTGCAACTCGCCCCCATGAAGCTGGAATCACTAGTAATCGCGGATCAGGATGTCGCGGTGAATACGTCACTGGGCCTTGCACACACCGCCCGTCACGTCCTGGAAGTTGACTTGGCCAGAAGATTTTGGAGTAAACCTTTCAAGCATATCCTTATTTGGTGAATATATTCACCTAGGTTAAGTAAGTTTGGAAATTCCCTTTAAAGGACAGGTAAGCAACCGGGATGAAGTCGTAACAAGGTAGTCGTAGGGGAACCTGCGGCTGGAATATATAATTTAGGGGCTAGCCCCTATATCTAAATCTATACCCGAACTCTTACCGAACTCGAGTGTCCTTATTTAGATAGCCACACATACTACTTTTGTGGGAACCATGGCTCAAAACAGTAATCATTTTTATTTTTAACAGGGTTGCGCTATAGAGCAGTAAGGTTAGCTCATCAGGCTCATGCCCTGAAGGTCGTAGGTTCAAATCCTTCTGGCGCTAATCTTAAAGACTTTTTAGTATAGTCGAGACGGTAATGGTTTATATTTTGGTTCGTGTAGTTTAGAAATACAGAAAAACCCATAACCTATTTTATTATGTCATTAAAAAAAAAAGAATTTAACAAAAAACTGAAGCATTTTACAATAAATTTTGGACCCCAACACCCAGCGGCTCATGGGGTTTTACGTCTTATTCTGGAGCTGAATGGGGAGGTTGTTCAAAGAGCTGATCCCCACATAGGGTTATTGCATAGAGGTACTGAAAAATTAATAGAGGCTAAAACTTATTTTCAAGCCCTGCCTTATTTTGATCGCTTGGATTACGTTTCAATGATGTGCCAAGAACATACCTATGCTTTAGCTGTTGAAAATTTATTGCAGATTTCAGTACCTAAGCGAGCGCAATATATAAGAGTTCTTTTTGCAGAGATAACTCGAATTTTAAATCACCTTTTAGCTGTGGGTTGTCATGCAATGGACGTGGGGGCTATGACACCTTTTTTATGGGCATTCGAAGAAAGAGAAAAGTTAATGGAATTTTATGAAAGAGTTAGTGGTGCGCGTATGCACGCTAGTTATTTTCGACCTGGAGGTGTTAGTCAAGATATAACTATTGGTTTAATAGATGATATTTTTTCTTTTGCTGCTCAATTTGGGCAACGCTTAGACGAAATTGAAGAAATGTTAACTGATAATCGTATATGGCAAGAAAGATTAGTTGATATAGGGGTGGTAAATGCACAAGAGGCTATAGATTGGGGTTTTTCTGGGGTTATGTTACGTGGGTCTGGCATTCGTTGGGATTTACGTAAAAACGAGCCGTATGATGCCTACTCAGAGTTGTCTTTTCAAGGGGTCGTTGGTAAAACAGGGGATTGTTATGACCGTTATCTCGTACGAGTTGAGGAAATGAGACAATCTCTTAGCATAATATATCAGTGCTTGAATAAAATGCCTAAAGGAAGTGTTAAAGTTGACGATTCTAAAATTACCCCACCGTCCCGTGCTGATGTTAAGCAAAGTATGGAAGCTTTAATTCACCATTTTAAATTGTATACCGAAGGGGTTACTGTACCTTCAGGTGAAACCTATATTGCTACCGAAGCCCCTAAAGGGGAGTTCGGTGTATATTTAGTTTCTGATGGTAGCAATAGACCATACCGTTGTAAAATTAAGGCTCCAGGGTTTTCCCACCTACAAGCTCTCAACTTTATGGCTAATTCTCATATGTTAGCTGATGTTGTAACTATAATTGGAACTCAAGATATTGTTTTTGGTGAAGTAGATCGTTAATTTTTATTTTAAACAACCCCTCTTTAACAGTTAAAATAAGTTTAGGCATTTACTTTGGGTTTTATGCGACTCGAGAGGTGACGCAGTGGTAGCGTGTTCGCTTTGGGAGCGAGAAGTCATAGGTTCAAATCCTATTCTCTTGATTTAGCCTATTCTCTCAGTTTAGAAAACTTTTGGTTGTTATATTCAGTATTGAAATACCCGTATAATGGTTTATCTT